AATACTGATTAGTTATGTCTCAATTTGGATTTTCTTATCTCATTAGGAAAAAACCATTTTATTTGAAATTTAAATTCAAGAATCGTTCATTAATTAATAGTTAATGGTTCCGATTTGTCCTGAATTTTAGCTTTTTTGACTGAAAGTGCACGTTTGTTTTTTCAAGGGGGGAAGGGCCTCTTTTAAGAATGGGATTAAGGAAAACAGAATTGAAGATACAAACAAATAAAAAAAAGAAGTTTAGAACCCCCTTTTTTGTTTTTTGGGGGGGTATTCTCATATATTTATTTTGTATCATTTTGGCGGCATGGCCGAGCGGTAAGGCGGGGGACTGCAAATCCTTTTTCCCCAGTTCAAATCCGGGTGTCGCCTGATCGACAAAATAGCTTATTCCGTTTTGTTGATATAAAACTTGACAATTTTTTTCCAGCAGAAGCAAGCGGGGGAAAAGGACTCTTGAGACTTGCTTGATTCTAAATTCTAAGCATCTGCAGGTTTTATTCTTTAAAATGCTATAAATCCTTGCGTCTCGGATTCCAGAAAGATTCTAGTAGTGAAAAGGAATCGGTAAATCTTGATATGATAGTCCTTCCACTCCACTACTAATTAATGTAGTGTCCGTCTACTGACTGGGTCTTGAATTAGAATTCTATAAATTCTATAAAATAGAAAAATATAGAAATATATTAAAATATATTCCAAAATATTCTAAAATATCATTTAAATATTCATTTTTGTATTTAATATAAATTTAATAATTCAAAAGAAAATCAAAAAGTAAAAAAATCTTTCTTTTCGGTAACCCCTAGTGAAAGAATTTAATCGGCTGTCTTCCGATTGTTTTACAGAGACAATCGGGAGACGGTAAGGATTAGATCAAATGGAAATAAGAGTATGCGAAGTGATCTATCTTGATTCTATATATTTTTTTTACTTAATGAAATGGAGGGCAACAAAAGAAAGCATAGGTCTTATTGTTCCTACCTGTTAGTAACATTCATTCCCTTAATACTTCCAAGGGTGTCTCCGGATATTTTGTTTGTGCTTAATGTTTTCTGATTATACTAGAAATCATATAAGAACTTGTTAGATGTTATAATTGAATTTATTGGATTCTTTCGTCAATGATGTTAGGCCAGAATCCCTTTTTGACTCTGTGCCAGTGATTCCACTATTATTAGTGAACAATAACAATAATGAAATAATTCCTTCATATTGATAGAGATAGGAGACATAATTTACATGGATATAGTAAGTCTCGCTTGGGCTGCTTTAATGGTAGTCTTTACATTTTCCCTTTCCCTCGTAGTATGGGGAAGAAGTGGACTCTAAAGGTACTACTAATTGAGTTGAGGGAAAAAACAAAAATCAAACTGTATCAATTGTGGGTTCTGAAATTTTTTGAATTTGGATATTTAATTCATTAATTCAATTTCGAAATTGAATTCAAAAATATCTGCATTTCGGAATTATAGTGTATTCAAGTGGAGTAATGTATTCTATGGATAATATAGAAATAGAAAATACTCTTTCAATTAAACAAATATTTGAATTATTCCCATGTTCATATTTTTAAAGTCAAGGGAATACAAATAATAGGAAATTTATTCCAACCGAATTCTTTCTAAAATTTCGATTTCGATGAACTGGCTCTTACCAAAGTTATGTATGGACAATGAGGAACCGCGGAACCCGTTTTTTATTTATTTTTTTATTCCCCCCCCCCTTTTTCACTTTTTTCAAAGAGAAAAGAAATCCGTTTTTTTATTAGTTATTAAGCGGATACACACTTTCTATAGGAAACAAGATAGACATAGTAGTTGTCTAAGGAGATACTACACATAATAAGATATTGCCGTTGCCTTAGGCGAGTCACATATTACGTGCTTACCGCTTGTTTTATTATTTGGTTTATTATTTTATTTTAGTTTCGAAATTGGATTTATGCTTTCATTTCATATCATGGTTCAAACGTTAAAAATCGGTTGGGTTTTACTAATCTTTTCGAAATAGGAAAAAGTTTCCCATAGAACCCCTGGATCATCTGTCAACTATTTAATCAATTACTTCTTCGGAATGCTAAAAAGATTATTTGATTTTTTTTAATATGATACCGGGATTGGTCTTGAAAATAATCAGAAATCTAGAAATTCGAATCGGAAGAATCCTTTTGATTATTTCAGATTGATTGGAACCAATACAAATCAAATAGATGAAACAAAGAAAAAAATTGGGACGCTATGTACATTACATATATGTGATTGATATTCTATATATATATTCTATATATATATGAAATATATATATGAAGATAGATATTGTAAATTGATCCATATTAAACCTCTATCTTTATAGAGTCAAACTTTATACACTACAATAATGGATAGTATGGTAGAAAGAAATCGATTTTATTTCTTTCTACCATACTATCAGATTTCATAGAATACTGCTGATTCTAGTCCGATCATTTCATTTAAGAGTAAGACGCGAAATTGAAATCCTTTTTCATTTTTTTCTTCCATCATTGCGAACTAAGAAGTCAAGTTTAAGTCAAATTAATCACTTTGACTTACCGTTTTTACGTAAATTATAAGTAAGAAGGCAGTAGGAACTAGAATGAACAGTGCAGTAGCAATAAATGCGAGAATATTTACTTCCATAATCTCATCGTTAGATTTCTCTTTAATTCGCAATAACTCGGGATTTAATCCCATAGAGATGATAAATCTTTCGTCGGTAAATTCGATGGTATAAATTACATCTCGATGATATCGAATCGGATCAATATCATGAATAACAATATCTGAGCTATCAAATCGATTCATCGTCAAGAATTGAATAGTATAACATAGGAAGATCCTTTATCCATACCAAATTCAAAATTGGATTTCTGATCCAATCAAGAATTCCTTTACTTTTTTTTTTTAATATTATCATCCTTCGATTAGTAATAGGATAAACATATATCAAAAGTTCAGTGTGAAATTTGAATGAGATAGATTGTTTAAAATGCAAATAATTAGGAATTGAAATGAATACTTGAGGTTATACAAAATCGGAGCCAGAAAAGGATATACTTTTAATCCTTAATCCTAAAGTATTCTATCAAAATCAAAGGAACTGCGTTCCATTTTTTTTGTATCGTGAAAATTCCATTTGTGTGTGTGTGTTCGCGGTAAACATATTCTATGGTACTCTATTTCATTACACAGATCGGGAGTAATCGAAAAAGCCAGGTCTAGTAGTACGGTATCTCTTTCTCTTGGAATCCTGAATATGACGCTACTAATAATTGTACTAATCCACATATGTTTCTTTTCCATCAATCAGTATTAGTTGAAGAAATGGAAATTTCCATATTGGTTTGATGAGAAATGTGAAACGAAAAAAAAAAAAGAGAGATCCCTGTTAGGAATGAGATTATGTTTGTTATTTTGACTCCCTTTCACAGAAGAAATGAATTGATGTATTTTTTTATTGGATTTCTATCCATCGGGACTGACGGGGCTCGAACCCGCAGCTTCCGCCTTGACAGGGCGGTGCTCTGACCAATTGAACTACAATCCCAGGAAAAAAAAGTGTACAGCATGCATATTCTTACGATTTCATTCAAACCCTTTCTATTTCGATTTTAGATTAGAATTGTCTTGTTCTAACTGGCAGAGGCGGGACTAATATATTGATATCTATATGTATATGCACTTTAGCGAGATCGACACGGATTACTAGTAATCTGTTCGTTATTGCCAAATCGATTGAAAATCAATCTTTCAATGAATCAATGAAAATAAAAAAGAGTCTTTTTTATTTAGACTTTATACTTACAGATCTTGATATGAATCTAGATCATTAGCAAGATCTGAATTTGTGGAAAAAATGCGTAATAAAATAAATAGCGGTAGGGATGTATCAGATTTTTATTCTTCCGTATCAGAGCGCATCGGGCATTTCCGGAGAACAACAAATGGTTACATCACTTCTTGGTGGATCGGCGAATTATTGGGCCGAGCTGGATTTGAACCAGCGTAGACATATTGCCAACGAATTTACAGTCCGTCCCCATTAACCGCTCGGGCATCGACCCAGGAAGAATCAATTTCAGTCTTTATTGATAATCCACGATCAACTTCCTTTCGTAGTACCCTACCCCCAGGGGAAGTCGAATCCCCGCTGCCTCCTTGAAAGAGAGATGTCCTGAACCACTAGACGATGGGGGCATACTTGCCCGACCGCCATTATACTATGTTCATAGTATGAACAGTTTTTTGAAATTGTCAATATAATGGAATGATATGACTCGATCAGAAGGATCTTTCCGTCTTTCAGAATTCCATAGAATTTTTTGATTCATCATTTTCATTTCTAAATTGTTCATTCCAATCGCCACTCTATAATTCTAAAAATAGAAAAATAAGTAATACGAAAGAAAGATAGGAGCCTTTCGGGGAATGATTGGTTTGCCGGAAAAGGCGAGGGGGTTAAACTTCATTTCTTTCACTTTCATTCATTGTTAAGATTCGGTGGGCATATTTATATCTCACACTAAGCCGGGAAATTAAAAAACGATAATCAATCTGGAAATCCGGGAAGAGGGATAGGGATCAACAAGTTATTGAAAAATGGTTTTTCGATAAGAATTTGGTTGAGGGACAAATTGAATCCATTTATCAACGATTCGATGAAAAATCTTGTAGCTATGTTGAATTGGTGGGTACATGTATCAATCAAATGAATTTCGTTATGATGAGGATCAATTCAATTAGAATCGGTTTTGAAATAATTCATTACATTGATATTTAGCAAATCCAATATCAACAAACCATTTTACCTATACTATACTCACCAGGTAAATCAAATTTCTTGTTCCTTAATGAGCCGCTATGCGGATAAAATGTATCTATGTACATATATTCGAATTTCATATAATTTCATATAATATAATAAGTATATGCAGTAATTAATATATGCACTAGACTCATAGTGGCTAGTTCCTTATTCAG